CCTTGATGAGATAGGCAAAGGAAAGCCTATTGAAATAATGAGTTATATCTTGGGTGAATTATTTAGTGACAAGTGCGGTCCGAAGGAACCATTGAAGTCAGAACATAACAAAAAATTGTGCACGAATCTATAGTTCTTTTTTTTTTTTTTTCTAAATCGAGATAAAGTAAAAAAAAAAAGAATAAATATTAAAAAATATTATTTATATATATAATATTAAATGTCACTTATATCCTATATAATAGGATAATATAATAGGAATAAAAAGAACCCCTTGTTGTTGATTCCACTTTTTTTTTTTTCAGATAAATGATTTCATGTATGATTCATTGGAACAAAACAATAAACGGACCGATCCCAGGCCGGGGAATAAAAAAAGCGTTCGTACGAAATCAAAGAGGTATTACTTTATTTACTTTTTTTATATATTTACTTTTTTTTATTGAGGGTATTCCCGTTATATAATATATATTATATTAATATAATATATTATAAACTAAATAAATTAAAATAAAGCTTTTCTTTATCTTTACTTCATGTGTAACATAGTTATTATCCTTTGTTTAATTGGGAGAGATGGCTGAGTGGACTAAAGCGTCGGATTGCTAATCCGTTGTACGAGTTATTTGTACCGAGGGTTCGAATCCCTCTCTTTCCGTTTCTTCTGATGACTTGAGATTTTCTTTCGAATTCGAAAGAAAATCTCGAACACTTTTTTATCATAGTATAGTTAAATATCTAGAATAGATAAAATCATAAGAAAATCAAGCAACAAAACAACGAAAAATTCATTATTTTTTTTTATTCTTCACGGCCAGGATTACGCCCCGGATCATTAGATAGGAATCCAAAGATGAAGAGAGAAACAAAGAATATCACCACTGTGTAAACGAAGAGTTTGAGAGTAAGCATTACAAAATCTCCAAGATAAGATCATTTTTGGTAAAAAGGGAATAGATTATCCATTTTTATACCACACATTCCATTTTGACACCAAACCAAGAAATAAAGTAGTTTCTATAAAAGAAACTCATTTTCATTTTAATAAATTTATTTGTAATAAGACTCTTTCGGTATTAAAATTATCTTTCGTGTGCACAATTCATTATTGTGGGACCCTTCTATAGGGTCCTTGTTTACTGGAAGTAGAAGTTCAGACTGAGGTGAGGAAATGAGGGGATGGGATTAAAATTCATCGCGCTTATCCAAAATTTCCGTGTTTGAATTGAAGGTTTACAATGTAAGACTTATCTGATCTTATCAATTGATTGTTAGAATCTTTTTTTTTTCTTTTTTGATTGAATAAATCATGAATGTTTGTAGGACAGTATTAAAGATCTTATCGAAAACTTACAGCAGCTTGCCACACAAAGGCTAAGAGCAAAAAGAACAAAGGTATGACTGGCATAACATCTACGATTGGATTGAAAAAAGCGTAAGCCTCTGGCAATTTGGCAAAGAAAAAATTACTAGGAAGTATAGAATTAAGATAAATACAGATCAAACTAAAGATATTAAGCATAAAAAATGTTTCATTCTTGTAAATAATTGTATTTTGATTGAGTTATCGATATAAGATTCAAATTTTTAAATAGACCAAAAATCCTTCTTTTTCTTTGACTAATCCAATCAAAAATCCTTAAACTTTCAAACGAAAGTAATGTCTAAACCTAATGATTCAAAATAAAGATAAACGATCCTGGAACAAGAAAACGCCAATTTCAATTGTCTCAACAATTTGAGCAGAATAGAATAAGGAATACAAAAAATTGGCTATAGATAGCTCAATAAATGAAATGCCAAGGACTCGGGATTTTTTTCCTTTGAACTCTTTGATAATTATCCAACTTGAGTTATAAGTACGAATGGTTTTTTCGGTCAAGGAAGAATAAAAAGGAATAAAATAATAAATAGAATAGATAGTGTAATTTAATTGAATTGATGATTTTAGGGATCTATTTGCCACTATATATACTATGACATAAATTAGAATCATTCTTTCTCGAGCCGTACGAGGAGAAAGCCTCTTATACGTTTCTAAGGGGGGAATTATTCGTCTATATCTATCCCAATGAGCTATCTATCGAATCGTTGCAATTGATGTTCGATCCCGAAGAGAAGGAAGAGATCTTCGGAAAGTGGGACATAATTCCATTTTTGGGTTGCTAACTCAACGGTAGAGTACTCGGCTTTTAAGTGCGGCTAGAATCTTTTACACATTTGGATGAAGCAACGGATTCGTCCATACCGTTGGTAGAGGTTGTAAGACCACGACTGATCCTTAGAAGGAATGAATGGAAAAAAATAACATGTCGTATAAATGAATAACTTTAAGATAAGAGTATTTAATCCTTACAGAATCGGTACATAATATTGTTTGGATGCTTGGAGGTTTAATTTTTAGAGCAGTACAAAAAAATTAATTCATGTTTGGATCGAGTGAATAAATAGATAGAGCCGAAAAGCTCAAATTACAGGGAAAAACAAAAAGCAACGAGCT